ATGGAAAGGAAAAAACAAAGGATGAACTCCACTTTCCCTTTACAGAGACAGGATATAACAATAGCCCAGTTTATGAGGATTCTTATCTGAATAGGAAGGGTAATCAAGAAAATTCGAAATTAAACGAGAAAGGGGGTAAAAATGAAAAAAAGAAACAAAAAAATGGATACATTCGCCTTAAAGTTGTTAAAGTTGAAGATTTTGAAAAATATCTTGTGACTCTTCTTTTCGATTATAACAGATGGAATCGTCCATTTCGCTACATAAAAAATAATAGAATTTACGGAGATGTGCGAAACGAAATGGCACAATATTTCTTTCACACACCCAAAAGTAAAACTAATCTAAAAAAAAGAATTTCTTTTACATATCCACCCAGTTTATCCATTTTTTTGGAAATAATAAAAAAAATAGTTTTGTTGACACTAACTAAAACTTCCCTTTTTAACACCCACTCTCTTTCTCTTTATCCTAAAAACCGACAAAGTAATAATACAAACAGCGAGTTTCGAACTAGAATTGAAACTTTAGAAAAAGAATTTCCTTTTCTTGATATACTAGAAACACGAATTAGATTATGTACTGAGGATACTCACAACGAATATTTTCCTAAAATGTACGATCCTTTGTTGAATGGCCCATACCGCGTAAGAATAAAAAAAAAACCGTTACTTGATAATCTGAAAACTTCTAAAGAGAATTTTAGAGAGACGGTTGGTTTAAATCAGATTCATGGTATCCTTTTTACATATCCTAATTCCGATAAAATTGAACCGAAAGGGTACGCAGTTCAATATAATAATAATAAATTATTACTAGAAATTGATAATTTATTACTATTAAGCGGTGAATTTTATACTGAACCAAACCATAATTTAAATTTTAATCCTTGTTTATTGCCAGACCAAAAAGAAGTAAAAATAGATTTCGAAAAAGAAAGAGAATTTTTCAAAAATTTCTCCAAGACCGTTCGAAACCACCCTAATCTCACCAAGATTAGAAAAGAATCTAGTGGAAGAAAAGAAATCAGTAAAAGAATTCCCCGGCGGTCATATAAATTAATCACCGAGTTCCAACAACGATCAATCGATCGTCAAGTTCGCTTAAGAAAAGCCAAACGTGTAGTGATTTTCACTGCTATCAAGAAAAAGACTGATACTAATAAAAATAAAGATACTAATCTCAAGAATCCAAGAAAGGTAGTAGTTTTGAGACAGTATTCCCAAAAATCTGATTTTCACCGGAGAATAATTAAAGGTTCTATCCGCGCTCAAAGACGTAAAATTGGTCTGTGGGAACCGTTTCAAGCAAATGCGCATTCTCCTCTTTTTTTGGACAGAATCAAAAAATACCCTTGGTTTTCATTTGATAGATCCGGACTTTTTAAAGTTATTTTTCCAAATTGGATACACAATCGGATCGACTTCAAAATTCTGGAAAATACATATGAAGAAACAAAAAAAGAACATAAAAAAGAAAAGGATAAAAAAGAAGAGAACAAACGAAAAGAGCAAACCCGAGTAGATATAGCTGAAGCATGGGATAGCACTTCACTTGCCCAATTAATAAGGGGTTTTATGCTAATAACTCAATCGAATTTTAGAAAATATATTCTATTGCCTTCATTGATAATAGCAAAAAATATTGGACGTATGGTTTTATTGCAAGTTCCTGAATGGTTTGAGGACCTACAGGAATGGAATAGAGAACTGCATATTAAATGTACCTATAATGGTGTTCAATTATCGGAAACTGAATTTCCGAGAAATTGGTTAAGAGATGGTATTCAGATAAAAATCCTATTTCCTTTCTGCCTGAAACCTTGGCACAGGTCTAAACTACGACCCTCTCATAGAAATCTAATGCAAAGCAAAAAAGAAATAAATGATTTTTGTTTTTTAACAGTTTGGGGAATGGAAACCGATCTTCCTTTTGGTTCTCCCCGAAAAAGATCTTCCTTTTTTAAACCTATTTTTAAGGAATTGGAAACAAAGATTGGAAAATCGAAAAATACCTATTTCTTGGCTCGAAAAATCTTAAGGGGAAAGACGAAATTAGTTTCAAAACAAATAAAAAATTGGGTTATACAAAATTCATTTTTAGAAAAAAAAAAAAGAAGAGTATTTTCAAAATTAAACCCAATCCTATTTTTTAGTGTAAGGAAGGTCTATAAATCGAATCAAACAAAAAAGAACAAAGATTCTACAAGCATCAATGAGATAATTCCTGAATCATTTAGTAGTCAAATTCAACCTTCTAACCGGACAATGACAGAAAAAAAAACCAAGGATCTGACTGCTAGAGCAATCACAATCCGGAATCAAATAGAACGAATGACAAAGGATAAAAAAAAAAACACAGGAATTTATATTAGCGCTAACAAAAGAAGTTATAAAGGTAAAAAATTAGAATCTTCAAAAAATATTTTGGAAATAATAAAACGGAGAAATCTTCGATTAATCTCGAAAATCTATTTCTTTAGAAAATTTTTTTTTGAAAGAATATACACAAATCCTTTTTTGTCTATCATTAATCTTTCCAAACTCATTAAACAACTTTTTCTCGACTCAATAAACAAATTTATCAATAAATTGATAAATATTAATGAAGCAGATGAAGAAAGAGTTAATAAAAAAAACGAAAATCCAATTCACTTTATTTCAATTATTTCAACTATACAAAAGTCAATTAATACTATTAGGAATCAAACAAACTCACAAAAATGTTGCTACGTATCCTACTTGTCACAAGCATACGTATTTTACAACTTATCACAAACTCAAGGTATTCATTTTGATAAAAGATATGTTTTGAAATATCACGATTACGGAATTCCTTTTTTTGTTAAGACTGAAATAAAAAATTCCTTTGAAGGGATAATTGACTCGGAATTAAGTCATAAGAAACGCTTGAATTATGGAATAAATCGCTGGAAAAACTGGTTAAAGAAATTAAAACAACACTATCAATACAATTTATCTGAGATTCGAGGGTCTAGATTACTACCCAAAAGGCGAGGCAATCAAATTTATCAACATCCTATGGCTCAAACTTGTAAAAGAGGTTCATATGAAAAATATGGATTAATCTCGTTCAAAAAACAAAACACTGTTGAAGTCTATTCCTTAGGGAATCAAAAAGAGAATTTTCAAAAATACTCTCGATATGATCTTTTATCATATCAATCTAGTAATTCTGAAAATGAAAATAAAAGGGACTCGTCTATTTATGGATCAACTTTTGAAACACAAGTAAATAGAAAACAAGATAGTTATTACAATTCAAACACGCATAAATACAACTTTTTTGATATATGGGGAAGCAGTCCTATTACTAATTATATAGGAAAGAGCGATAGAAAATCTATGGAAAAAAATCCTGATAGAAAGTATTTTGATTGGAAAACTCTCCATTTTGGTCTTAGCCAAAAGATCGTTATTGGGTACTGGATCAAGACCGATACCAAGAGTAATCAAAATACTAAGATGAAGACTAAGAATTATCAAATAACTGATAAAATTGCTAAAAAAACCCTTTTGTATCTTACGCTTCCGAAAAAACCTAAAATAAAGTTACCAAATTCCCCCAAAACCTTTTTAGATTGGACGGGAATGAATGAGGAAATACTAAAGTGTCCCATCTCAACTCTAGATCTTTGGCTCTTCCCAGAATTTTTGATACTTTATAATCTATATAAAATGAAACCTTGGGTTATATCAAGTAAAGTACTTCTTTTACGAAGGAATCTAAATCAAAATGTTCGTCGGGAAAATAAAAACATCGTAGACAAAAAAGAAGTTGAATGTGTTATACCCTCGAATAAAAAAAATCTAAATCAAAAAGAAAAAGAATTTCCGACAAACAAAGGAGATCTTAGATCAGATGCACAAAAACGGGTGAATCTGGAATCCCACTCCTCAATAAACCATCAAAAAGATATTGAAAAACATTTTGGAGGATCAAAGGTAAAGGAGGGTAAAAAGAAAAAACAATATAAAAGCAAGACAGAAGCAGAACTCGATTTATTGCTGAAACGTTATTTACTTTTTCAATTGAGATGGGGTGACACTTTGAATCAAAGAATGATCAATAATATCAAAATATATTGTCTACTGCTTAGACTGGTAAATCCAAGAAAAATTACTATATCTTCGATTCAGCGAAGAGAAATGACCTTGGATATATTGCTAATTCAGAAGAATTTCAGTTTTGTAGAATTGATCAAAAGGGGACTATTAGTTATCGAACCCGCTCGTCTGTCTGTAAAAAACGATGGACAATTTATTCTGTATCAAACTTTATGTATTTCATTGGTTCATAAGAGTAAGCAAAAAAATGATCAAGGATACCCAGAACAAGCAGATATTGATAAGAATGCTTTTGATTTCCTTGTTCCTGAAACTATTTTACCTCATAAATATCGTAGAGAGTTTAGAATGAAAATTTGTTTCAATTCCAAAAATACGAATACAAATCCAGTATTTTACAAGGCGAGCAGCTGTAGTCAATTTTTGAACAAACATAAGCATCTTGATAAAGAAAAGAATGAATTAATTAAAGTCAAATTTTTTACTTGGCCTAATTATCGATTAGAGGATTTAGCTTGTATGAATCGCTATTGGTTTGATACAAATAATGGCAGTCGTTTCAGTATGTTAAGGATATATATGTATCCCAGGTTGAAACGTTGTTGGTAGCCTAGTTTTCCTAGATATATTCTATCCTATAGGGTATACGAGAGCAAAAAGATTTGTGCGTGTGCCACTTTATCGCCCGTTCGAATATATGATCCAAAAATAACTAACGTATCAATTAGACCTAGAAATCAATTAACAGAATCTTTTTTATTTTAGGTCTACATTATGCGCGGTTGGAAATGCAAAAAAGTGCTTATGCCTTTCTGAATAAAATTGAATTTTGAATTCGATATCCCTAGCCCATAAATAAATTCAAATTGTTGTATATACCACAGTAAAATTACTAACATTATTCTTACTCATCAGTCAAATCCATACCGTTAAAAAAATTGGAAGAGGGAAAATCTTTTATGATCAAAAAAGTATTCATTTCGGTTAGCTCTAAAGAAGAAAACAGGGGGTCTGTTGAATTTCAAATATTCAGTTTTACCAATAAGATACGGAGGCTTACTTCACATTTAGAATTGCACAAAAAAGATTATTTATCTCAGAGAGGGTTGCGAAAAATTTTAGGAAAACGCCAACGACTGTTGGCTTATTTGTCAAAAAAAAATGGAGCACATTATAAAGAATTAATTGGTCAATTGAGTATTAGAGAGACAAAAATTCGTTAATTCAAAAATTCATGTTGTTTTAAGTGCTTCTTTTTTTTTATTCCTTAATTCGAATTTTTGATTTTAAATTTTTATTAATTTCTTTTCACTTTCAGTAATTCATGGAAGAATGAATCAATAAAAAACTTATGACTGGTCCGGCTACAAGAAAAGACCTTATGATACTAAATATGGGTCCTCACCACCCATCAATGCATGGTGTTCTTCGGCTCATCCTTACTCTAGACGGCGAAAATGTTGTTGACTGTGAACCAATATTGGGTTATTTACATAGAGGGATGGAGAAAATTGCGGAAAATCGAACAATATTACAATATTTACCTTATGTAACGCGTTGGGATTATTTAGCTACTATGTTCACAGAAGCAATAACTGTAAACGGTCCCGAACAATTAGGAAATATTCAAGTACCTAAAAGAGCTAGTTATATCCGAGTAATTATGTTGGAGTTGAGTCGTCTAGCTTCCCATTTGTTATGGCTCGGGCCCTTTATGGCAGATCTTGGCGCACAGACCCCTTTCTTTTTTATTTTTCGAGAAAGAGAATTGATTTATGATCTATTCGAGGCTGCTACAGGTATGCGGATGATGCATAATTATTTTCGTATCGGAGGGGTAGCTGCTGATCTACCTCATGGCTGGATAGATAAATGTTTAGATTTTTGTGAGTTTTTTTTAGCAGGAGTTGCTGAGTATAAAAAGCTTATTACATGTAATCCCATTTTTTTAGAACGGGTTGAGGGTGTAGGTATTATTGGTCGAGAAGAAGCACTAAATTGGGGTTTATCAGGACCAATGTTACGAGCTTCCGGAATCCAATGGGATCTTCGTAAAGTTGATCGTTATGAGTGTTACGACGAATTGGATTGGGAGGTTCAATGGCAAAAGGAAGGGGATTCATTAGCTCGTTATTTAGTACGAATCGGTGAAATGACAGAATCCGTAAAAATTATACAACAGGTTCTGGAAGGACTTCCAGGGGGACCCTATGAGAATTTAGAAATCCGACGCTTTGCTAGAGTAAAAGATATCGACTGGAATGATTTTGAATATCGATTTATTAGTAAAAAACCTTCTCCAACCTTTGAATTGTCCAAACAAGAACTTTATGTGAGAGTCGAAGCCCCAAAAGGAGAATTGGGCATTTTTCTAATAGGAGATCGGAGTGTTTTTCCTTGGAGATGGAAAATACGACCACCGGGTTTTATCAATTTGCAAATTCTCCCTCAGTTAGTTAAAAGAATGAAATTGGCTGATATTATGACGATACTGGGGAGCATAGATATCATTATGGGAGAAATTGATCGTTAAATGGATACAACAGAAATACAAGTTATCAACTCTTTTTACAGATTTGACTCCTTAAATTTAATTAATTTTAAAGGGGTATATGGAATCATATGGTCGCTTGTCCCTATTTTTACTCTTGTATTAGGAATCATAACAGGTGTACTCATAATTGTTTGGTTAGAAAGAGAAATATCCGCGAGTATACAACAACGTATTGGACCTGAATACGCGGGCCCCTTAGGAATTCTTCAAGCTCTAGCAGATGGTACAAAACTGCTTTTCAAAGAGAACCTTCTTCCATCTAGAGGTGATGCTCGTTTATTCAGTATCGGACCATCCATCGCAGTCGTAGCAATTTTACTAAGTTATTCAGTAATTCCTTTTGGCTACCACCTTGTTCTAGCCGATCTTAGTATTGGTGTTTTTCTATGGATCGCTATTTCAAGCATTGCTCCCATTGGACTTCTTATGTCGGGATATGGATCAAATAATAAATATTCCTTTTTGGGTGGTCTACGAGCCGCTGCTCAATCAATTAGTTATGAAATACCATTAACTTTGTGTGTACTATCAATATCTCTACGTGTGATTCGGTGAAATAAAGGATTTCGACTACCTTTTTTTGAATTCTAATAAGAAAGTCAAGTTAAATGAGTTGAGTATATATTTTTCATTTTTCTTTGATCATTCAGGTTGATGAATAAAAGCCAATAGTTATATGGGTGAAAGAAAACAGCTTCTAATTTTGCAGTAAAGGATGAATTCTCATTTCCTATGTACAAGGATTAAGTAAAAGCAAACATAAGTAGTAGAGACTGTTTACCCCAGGATTGGTTACTTATTCATCACTTCTTGAAGCGGGTTTAAAGGATCGATTCTCTGTAGTTTTTTATATCTAGTACATAGGTATATTTATTTAAAATACAAAAAGAAGTTCAGGTTGAACAAAATTGAGTGGGTGGTTAGGAAGACTAAGATACACAAAGGATTAGTAATGGGGATTTTCTAAGTTATCCGCGAGAACATTTCTATACATAAAAGGAATTTGAATTGGGCTTTTAGTTGGTAGAAATGATCAAGAAGTACTACCCACGATTCCGATTCAGAGTATGCTCCTATCCGTCGATTAAAAAAAAATAACTATTACGAACGAAGTAATCTTTTACTTTTGGGAAAATCCCTTTCTATGAGAAATATATGAGAAAGGAGAATAGGAGCGAAATAAAATAGACGGAGTCAAAAAAAAAAGATATCCTGACCTTTATTCTTTTTTTGCTTTTTTATATGCTTATATATTCTATTTTTGTTATAAAAAAGTCGAATTCTTTTTCGTTATTGAAAATACTAGGTTGAAATATCTATTTGTTGCTCTTACAAAAAGTTTTTTATTTAATATTCAAAGATTAAATTATTGATCAACAAAGAAAGAGGCAATTCATAAAATTAATCAAATTAAAAGATAAGATCAATTCCGAAGCATTTTTTAATTAATATTAAATACTAAAAAAATATAGCAAACAGAATTCCGTTGATTTAATTTGGGACCTTAGGAGAAGTTTCAACTCTATCCTAAAAAATAGAAAAATAAATAATAATGGGATGTCCTTATATTTAGCTGTGATCTTTGAGGAGCCGTATGAGGTGAAAATCTCATGTACGGTTCTGGAATAGCGATGAAACGGTGTAATTCTGATCGACTATAATTATCTAACAGTTCAAGTACAGTTGATATAGTTGAAGCACAGTCAAAATATGGTTTTTGGGGATGGAATCTGTGGCGTCAACCTATAGGATTTTTCATTTTTTTGATTTCTGCTCTAGCCGAGTGTGAAAGATTACCTTTTGATTTACCAGAAGCAGAAGAAGAGTTAGTAGCTGGTTATCAAACCGAATATTCCGGCATCAAATTTGGTTTATTTTACCTTGCTTCTTATCTTAATCTACTAGTTTCTTCATTATTTGTAACAGTTATTTACTTCGGAGGTTGGAATCTTTCAATTCCCTCTCTATTTATTCCTGACATTTTTATCAGAAATAAACAGGGGAAAGTCTTTGGAATAATAATCAGTATCTTTATTACATTAGGTAAAACTTATTTGTTCTTGTTCATTTCTATTGCTACAAGATGGACTTTACCAAGGCTGCGAATGGACCAACTATTAAATCTTGGTTGGAAATTTCTTTTACCTATTTCTTTAGGTAATCTATTATTAACAACTTCGTCTCAACTTCTTTCGCTCTAAGGTATTAGAATAGTCTTTATTCACGACTTGTCTCAAACAAGAGAAAAAAGCAAGTATTTTAAATTTATACATATTCACAATATGTTTCCTATGTTAACTGAGTTGATGAATTATGGTCAACAAACAATACGAGCCGCCCGGTACGTAGGTCAAGGTTTCACAATTACTCTGTCTCATGTGAATCGTTTACCGATAACTATTCAATACCCTTATGAAAAACTGATCACATCAGAACGTTTCCGGGGCCGCATCCATTTTGAATTTGATAAATGCATCGCTTGTGAAGTATGTGTTCGTGTATGTCCTATCGATCTACCCGTTGTAGATTGGAAATTTGAAAGTAATATTCGAAAGAAACGATTGTTTAATTACAGTATTGATTTTGGAATCTGTATATTTTGTGGTAATTGTATCGAGTATTGTCCGACAAATTGTTTATCAATGACTGAAGAATATGAACTTTCGACTTATGATCGTCATGAATTGAATCATAATCAAATTGCTTTAGGTCGGTTACCGACATCAGTAATTGGCGATTACACAATTCGAACAATTTCGAATTCACCTCAAATAAAAAATGTATAAACCCTCTGATTCAAAAAAATTACCAATTAGTTAGAACTATATAACTAGTAAATCAAAAAAAATATTTGTATATTAGAGTAATGATTTGAAAATATAAATTTTCAAATTCTTTTTTCGGGGGTTTAATTACAATGCCCAAGAACACTATCTACATCAAGTCACACCCACTCAACTTTCATTTAGTTTTAATTAAGTTTAGTTAAGTTAAGAAGTATCATAAACATAAACCAAACGGAGTCTCTTCTTTTTTGTTTTTCCTGGTTAGATCAATAAAGTCATGAAATACCTTCATTTCTATCTTTTTTCAATTTAAATTCAATGGATTTACCTGAACCAATACCGGATTTTATTTTAGTCTTTCTGGGATCAAGTCTGATCTTAGGGGGTTTAGGGGTCGTATTACTCCCCAATCCAATTTTTTCTGCTTTTTCGCTGGGATTGGTTCTGGTTTGTATATCCTTAATCTATATTCTACTGAGTTCTTACTTTGTAGCTGCTGCGCAGCTACTGATTTACGTCGGAGCTATAAATATTTTAATTCTTTTTGCTGTGATGTTCATGAATGGTTCAGAATATTCCAAATATTTTAATCCTTGGACAGTTGGGGATGGAATTACTTGGATGGTTTCCACAAGTCTTTTTATTTCACTAATTACTACTATTTCAGATACGTCATGGTACGGGATTATTTGGACTACAAGATCAAACCAGATTGTGGAGCAAGATTTGATAATTAATAGTCAACAAATTGGAATTCATTTATCAAGAGATTTTTTTCTTCCATTTGAACTTATTTCAATAATTCTTTTAGTTGCTTTAATAGGCGCCATTGCTGTAGCTCGTCAATAAGTCAATAACAATAATAAATTATCAATGAAAAAATTTCATATTTGTTATATGTGATTCAATCGAATCGGTTGAATTCTTCTTTCGATTAAAAATAATGATATTTAGAAGGAGTTGCTTAACGATGCTAGAACATGTACTTGTTTTGAGTGCCTATTTATTTTGTATAGGCATCTATGGATTGATCACAAGTCGAAATATGGTTAGGGCCCTTATGTGTCTTGAACTTATACTGAATGCAGTTAATATGAATTTTGTAGCCTTTTCTGATTTTTTTGATAATCGTCAATTAAAGGGAGAAATCTTATCAATTTTTGTTATAGCTATTGCAGCCGCTGAAGCAGCTATTGGACCGGCTATTGTTTCAGCAATTTATCGTAATCGAAAATCAACTTGTATTAACGAATCCAATTTGTTGAGTAAGTAGTATTTATTATATCTTATTCTCGTATTAACGAATCCAATTTGTTGAATACGAGTATTAATTCTATAAATTTGAATATTTGAAATATTCAATTTCAATATTATATTAATAAAAAAATACAAAAAGAAATAAATTCGAATTCGTATAGTTAATACATTATAGTTAATACGTTAAGGTATGATCTTGGGTAAAAAACTAGACTAAATCAAAGTATTTTGGCCTTGTCTACTAAAGCAATCCAGAAATAGATTGATTCAAAAATTCTGACAACTTATTGATTCGTCTGATATCTAAATGTATGGTTTTTCTAAGATTACCAGATCGGAATCTTATAACGTTCAAAAATGTATAGATCCAATGTCACATTCAGTAAAGATTTATGATACATGTATAGGATGTACTCAATGTGTCCGAGCTTGCCCAACCGATGTATTAGAAATGATACCTTGGGACGGATGTAAAGCAAAACAAATCGCTTCTGCTCCAAGAACAGAAGACTGCGTTGGTTGTAAAAGATGCGAATCTGCCTGTCCAACAGATTTCTTGAGTGTTCGAGTTTATTTATGGCATGAAACAACTCGCAGTATGGGGCTAGCTTATTAATACGCTCTAGAAAACTAGACTTGAACCCATTTTATTTTTTTTTACCGACAAAACCTGTGCTCATAAGAATATTTTGAGCACAGGTTTTTCTGGTCCAAGTATATCTTGTCTTTACCACGAATTTTTTTCCTTGGTTAACGCTAATTGTAGTTTTTCCAATATCGGCGGGTTCCTTAATTTTATTTTTTCCGCATAGAGGAAATAAGATCATTCGATGGTATACTATTTGTATATGCATATTAGAATTCCTTTTAATCACCTATACATTTTGTTATCATTTCCAACCAGATGATCCATTAATACAACTAGTGGAGGATTATAAATGGGTCAGTTTTTTTGATTTCCATTGGAGATTAGGAATAGATGGACTTTCTATAGGACCCATTTTACTAACAGGATTCATTACCACTTTAGCTACTTTATCGGCTTGGCCGGTTACTAGAGATTCTCGATTATTTCATTTCCTGATGTTAGCAATGTACAGCGCGCAAATAGGATCATTTTCTTCTCGAGACCTTTTACTTTTTTTCATCATGTGGGAGTTAGAATTAATTCCCGTTTATCTACTTCTATCCCTGTGGGGAGGAAAGAAACGTCTGTACTCGGCTACAAAATTTATTTTGTACACCGCGGGAGGCTCCATTTTTCTAGTAATGGGAGTTCTGTGTATGGGTTTATATGGTTCTAATGAGCCAATATTAAATTTTGAAACATTAGCAAATCGGTCGTATCCTGCGGCCTTAGAAATACTATTCTATATTGGTTTTTTTATTGCTTTTGCTGTCAAATCGCCGATTATACCTTTACATACATGGTTACCAGATACCCACGGAGAAGCACATTATAGTACTTGTATGCTTCTAGCTGGAATCTTATTAAAAATGGGAGCGTATGGATTGGTTCGTATCAATATGGAATTTTTTTCTCACGCCCATTATCTGTTTTCCCCTTGGTTAGTAATAGCAGGCACAATTCAAATAATCTATGCGGCTTCCACATCTCTTGGCCAACGGAATTTAAAAAAAAGAGTAGCGTATTCGTCTATATCCCATATGGGCTTTATAATTATAGGAATTGGTTCGATAAGTGATACAGGGCTTAATGGGGCTCTTTTACAAATAATATCTCATGGATTTATTGGTGCTGCACTTTTTTTCTTGTCGGGGACGACTTATGATAGAATATGTCTTGTTTATCTTGACGAAATGGGCGCAATAGCTATCCCAATGTCAAAAGTATTCACGATGTTCAGTAGCTTTTCGATGGCTTCGCTTGCATTACCGGGTATGAGTGGCTTTGTTGCTGAATTGATCGTCTTTTTTGGAATAATTACGAGCCAAAAATTTTTTTTACTGCCAAAAATGCTAATTACTTTTCTAATGGCAATTGGAATCATATTAACTCCTATTTATTCATTATCTCTGTCACGACAGATGTTCTACGGATACAAGCTTTTTAATGCTCAAAACTCTTCTTTTTTTGATTCTGGACCACGAGAGTTATTTCTTTCAATTTCTCTCTTTTTACCCGTCCTAAGTATTGGTATGTACCCCAATTTCATTTTTTCACTGTCGGTTGACAGGGTCGAAATAATTTTATCTAATTATTTTCTAAACGGTTTTCATAACTAAACTTAAAAACGCTATGATTTGAAAATCGTTCATTCGGCACTAAAAAGTTTTCTAAATTTCTAATAAGTCATTTTTCAATAAAGAAAATTGAAACCCATATGGATACGAATCATATGACTCAATACAATATTGTATCGATTCATACGATTCGTGTCGGTTCACACAAAATTTTTATATGCACATACTCTGTTGTAGTCGTAAGATACACCCGTGAATTTAATTATATGCTAAAGGAAAGGAACCATAACTATGCAACCCTATTCCAAATAGATTGACCCCAAAGTAGCATATCCAAATTATAAGAAAGCCTATAGACGCTATAATTGCCGAATTTTCTCCTGGCAAGTTTCGATTTGTTCGAGTATGTAAATAAATCGCGAATATGATCCAAGTAATAAATGCCCACGTTTCTTTTGGGTCCCAAGTCCAATACGATCCCCATGCTTCATTAGCCCATACTGCTCCCGAAAGAATACCTATGGTTAAAAATAGAAATCCTAAACTAATAACCCGATAACTCCAATAATCCAATTCTTGAATCAATTGCGATCTGTAATAATTCTTGGCGAAAAAAAAATTCTTTTTTTGGATTTTTAAAAGATTATTTCTTTCACCGATATATTCAATTTTCCCAAAGGTAAATGAATCGTGTACTAAAAAATGACTTTGACAAAAAAGAAAAAAAATATTTATGCTTTTTCGAGATGTAATCACTAGGAGTGCTGCTGATAATAATGATCCACATAAAAGGGACGCATAACCCAATATCATCATCGTTACGTGCATTATTAACCACTCAGATTGAAGAGCAGGTACTAATATTGAAGATTGGTGTATTTCCGTTAAAAGCCCTGACATCGAAAAGACTTGAGTAAAAACAGCACTTGAACCCGTTATTATGCTTACTAAATTTTTCTTTTTTTTGAAATACAGAACTATATGAATAAGAGAAAAACTCCATGATAGGAAGATTAATGATTCGTATAAATCACTTAGTGGAAAATGACCCGAATAAATCCAACGCGTAACTAATAATCCTGTTATACAGAAAAAACTAGCTAGCAGGCCTTTTTCGGACAAATGAGATAATTGTACCACTTCATCTACAAAAAAAAAAGTTATTAAACGAATTAGAATTACAATTGAAAGAATCGAAAAGGAAATATGAGTTAATATATGTTCTAAGGTTGAAAATATCATACAAAATCTTAAAAAATGCGTTGCCAAAATGCAACTCAAGAGTTGAATTAATTATAGAATCTATTTTTACTTTTTAAAAGATGACATGCCGCTACTCGGACTCGAACCGAGATGCTTTAGCACTGCTTCCTAAGAGCAGCGTGTCTACCAATTTCACCATAGCGGCTTGTGTTGAACTTATAATAGCTACTGAATAAACAATCGTCGAGACTTTAGAAGTCCATTAAGAGGAATTTTTTTAGTTTATTTTTCCTAAAAGTATCAATTTATTAAATATTAGTTCAAATGGGGATTTGAACGTTCGTTAGTTTAGGGACTTAGGGGCTTTCGTGGGTTTTCGGCTTCCCTAGAATTTTATTCTAACTAGATAATTCGAATCTCAAATCGCAATCAAGAGTCAACCAAGGGATAGAACTAAAAAATGGTTTTGTTTTGCTTTTTCAATTTTAATGAACTTTTTTATCTTTTATTTAATATTTAATTTCAGAAATCAAAAGGAACAAAAAAATTTATTTTAGGTTATCGATGAAGAAAAAACAGAAAAAGAAGACATCCAAATTAGATAAATTGTTCCTATTAAAAGTTCTTACTAAGTTCTTGATTTAATTGAGTTGATAATAGGAGATATATGAGTAATTTATATATTAATTATTAATTCCTATTAATTATTAATTCCTACAAATCGAAAAATAATAAAGTTATTCGAAAGTATTTCAAACTATTGGTTAATTCAATTAACTAAATATCTTAATATCTTAGGACCCCTTCCGAAAATATCTATAGTCTAGTAAAAAGAGAGATAAAACGAAAAATTGTCGTATTTTTTCTAGTAAATGTAACAAAAAAGTGTTGACGGGGAACCTAAGCTTCCCCGTTCTGGAAATGCAAAAATCCGCGCAAAAAAACCTTTTCTTGTGTTCATTCGTTTGTCAGAAACATTTTGATTTTTTATCAAAAAATCAAAAAAGGTATTTGTTTTTCCTAAATTCAGTAAAAAAAGGGGAAAGGGTTAGTTCTTTTTTTACTGAATTTAGTAAATAATCTAAAATTGACGACTCGAAAATAAAAGATAAAAGAGTAAGCTGAGTTTCATTTTCTATTTCCTATAAAATTGATAATTTCCATTATCTAGTGAGTTGATTTAATAAAGAAAAAATGAGTCAATTTTTGAATGCATTCAGACTATTCCAACTTTATTACTTATTTGTTTTTTGTTTGCTGCACAAAAAAACTTTTTGAATTTCCAGTCGAAAGAGATTTACCTAATGAAAAAGCTTTTAAAGCGGTCCAATATCCCTTCTTTTTCCAAATATTTTTACGAATATGCTTTTTTGATGTAGAAATGCGCTTTTTTGGAACTGCCATTTAAAAAGAATTCCTTGTTGTTCTAGTTGGATGTGAAAGACATGTATTGTTCAAAAGAAGTTCTTCCTTACTATTATATTCATATATTTATTCGATTTATTTGCTAATGAATACTCCCTTCATAAAAAAATAAATATAATAAAAATCTATAAGGTTTGGTTTTTTTCACTTTTTCTATTTCCGAGAATCGACTTAAAATGGTTTTTATTAATTCGTATGCTTATTTATGACTCTTTCTTAGTAAACCCTATATCCAGCAAATTGGTTGTGCTAGAGAAATCAAAATTGTTGAGCTTAAATTTCCTAAATAAAAAGAATCCAACCTTGCATTTTTTTTCTGTCTAGTTTCAGTGTTGTACATTGAATTTAGATGGGATAAAATATACAAATAAGGATAAGATCCAAAATTTTTCTTACTGAAATGGAAAAATGCATTTCCTTTTCTATTACCTTAACCGTTCAACCTCGTACATCGTACAAGAGAGTATGTTACACTTTCAAAAAATAGGAATTACTGTGTTTCATAAGATTTGACCCATTGTAATTTCTTGGGTTGAATATTTGAAGTATTTAGAAGAAAATAAGAAAAACAAATAAATAAAAAGTAAAATAATAAGAAAAATTCTAAATTTTGGTAGTTTTACTTAGTGCATATCTTCCCTTTTAGTTATTCCTATCAAAGAGGTAAGATCTGGTGAATCGGAAACAATAAAAATAAATTAGGAAACTAAGAATAAAAAAACTTTTTATGCAACAAACATATCAATATGGGTGGATTATACCTTTAATTCCACTTCCCGTTCCTATATTCCTAGGGTTGGGTCTTCTTCTTTTTCCAACAACAGCAACCCAATTTCGTCGTATGTGGGCTTTTCAGAGTGTTTTATTGTTAAGTATAATCATGGTTTTTTCAACCAATCTGTCTATTCAACAAATAAATAGCAATTCTATTTATCAATATGTATGGTCTTGGCTCATTACTAACGATTTTTCTTTAGAATTGGGTTATTTGCTAGACCCACTTACTTCTATTATGTCAATATTAATCACTACTGTTGGAATTACGGTTCTTTTTTATAGTGATAATTATATGGCTCACGATCAATCTTATTTGAAATTTTTCACTTATATGAGTTTTTTTAGTACTTCAATGCTAGGATTAGTTACTAGTGCTAATTTGATACAAATTTATATTTTTTGGGAATTGGTGGGGATGTCTTCTTATCTATTAATTGGCTTTTGGTTCACACGACCTCTTGCGGCAAATGCCTGTCAAAAAGCTTTTGTAACTAATCGGGTAGGAGATTTTGGTTTATTAGTAGGAATTTTGGGGTTTTTTTGGATAACGGGTAGTTTCGAATTTGAGGATTTATTCGAAATAGTGAATAACTTGATTTTTAATAATGAAGTAAATCCTTTATTTCTTACTTTGTGTGCTGTTCTATTATTTGCTGGTTCCGTTGCTAAATCTGCACAATTTCCCCTTCATGTCTGGTTGCCAGATGCTATGGAGGGGCCCACTCCTATTTCTGCTCTTATACATGCTGCCACTATGGTAGCAGCGGGAATTTTTCTTGTAGCTCGGCTTCTTCCTCTTTTCATAGTTATACCCTCCATAATGAATTTAATCTCGTTGATAGCAACAATAACAGTCTTATTAGGAGCTACTTTAGCTCTTGCTCAAAAAGACATTAAGAGGGGTTTAGCATATTCCACAATGTCACAATTGGGTTATATGATGTTAGCTCTTGGTATGGGATCTTATCGAAATGCTTTATTCCACTTGATAACTCATGCCTATTCCAAAGCATTATTATTTTTAGGATCAGGATCCATTATTCATTCAATGGAAAGGCTTGTTGGCTATTCACCCTATAAAAGTCAAAATATGGTTCTTATGGGAGGGTTAGGAAAACATATACCAATTACAAAAACATCTTTTTTTTTAGGTACACTTTCTCTTTCTGGTATTCCACCTTTAGCCTGCTTTTGGTCTAAAGATG